ACAATTCTGTATATTCCACTTACTAGAGAGGTTCCCAGGGAATTCATTAGAGGAATATTTCCAATAAATACGGTTTGTTCTTGCATATCTCTACCGGTTTTCCAAATTAATCCCGCGGATACATATAATTCAGAAGAGTATGTGAGTGATTCATACACAGCACCTCTTTCTTTTATCAAGGGCTCTGCCAATTGATATGTTGCCACAAATAATTGAAATTCAATTTCTTGATCTGTATCTTCAATTTTTGGAAACTTATGAAGTTCTTCCATCAAGCCTTGATCAATGAACCTACAAAATCCGTCAAATTGTATCTGACTAAACCCTGGTATTGTATACATTCCCTCATTTCCATCCCGGAACATCTTAAGTTTTCCGTTTATCGAAAAAATCCAACTATTGGCTCACTCTTCGTTGAACCATATAGATTGATCTAGCAACGATGGAATGTATATTTTGCTCATTTGAACAACATGAAATTTTACCCAACCCCATATACATATATATATATGTACTAAATACGTATGAACGGAGGAATAAAAAAAAATGTGACTCAAATTCGAATTTGCGACAGATACAAATGGAAATGAATTGATAAAACATTCCTGGAAACAAAATTCTGCCACTTAGACTTATGGAGTCTTGTATAGAATATCAAAATAGATCCAATTTCTACCTTATGATATTACGATCAGATTGGGTACCATAAATGGATTCGGAATTGAATCTGTTCTCTATGAGTGAGATAAAGACAGAATAATCAGGAACCGTCTAGAGTTGACTTTGATTTTAGCACTTAATTTATTTCATCGATTCCGTTGTTCAAAAAATGATTCGCAGAGAGAAAAGATATTTCTACCCATTTGTTAATTAGTAGAATACGATTGAAGTGCGTAAGAGAAGTCATATTTATTAAGTACATGCAGATATAACTATCTAGCTATCCGTATATCCCATCTTTTATCGAAGTTCCCTTGAGGCAACATAGGTCGTGCTATATCCAAATTTCGATTTTATATTCAATATATTCAATGAAAAATGCAAGCACGACGATTTCCTAATAGGAATATGTAGATAAGATACCTGACTAGGTATCCGTGTAAGAATTTCTGTTCTGGGGTTTACATATACACATAATTGTTGTTATAATTGAAATTGAAAAGGATTAATTATGGAAAAGAATTGAGACTGATTAGTCGTATATCAATTTGATCTCCTTATGTCATTAAGGAAACCAAATTGGAGATCAAAATCCAAGAACCATTCATGAATTCACAGTCATTAATGCTTCCAATTTGCTCTTCATTTTTGATTCTGTGACTGGAAATCCATTTTTCTCTTTCAATAGAAAAAAAGGGGAAAGCTTTTATTTAGGTGTTGTGTGTTTTGAAATACAATCAATCTAAGAGAACAACAGGACCCAATCAAAAAAAAGAAATGGTTCAGCAATTCCCCAGAATATTTCCATCTATATCTATTTTGTATCGTTTTGGCGGCATGGCCGAGTGGTAAGGCGGGGGACTGCAAATCCTTTCTCCCCAGTTCAAATCCGGGTGTCGCCTGATTAACAAAAGACTCGGAATTTCTTACCCTACTAAACTAATAGAACTCACAAAATTCTTGCCTGGCAGAAGCAGAGGTAAGGGGCGGGGACTGTCGATACCCAATTTTAAGAATCGGGGGGTTGACTTTCAATTATTTCTTCAAAAATCGGGGTGTGCCCCAAACCTGTACCATACCAATATGAATTACCAATATAAATAAAGAAATACTCACTTAATTACGGATTCCTGATGCGTTCAGGCCATTGATTTGATTTATCAATCGAATCAAATCCATAGTAAGATTCAATTGTGAGATTCAGAACTACGAAAGTCAGGGACCGTAAATCCGTGTATCCAAAGGAAGGTTCCTAAGAGACTGTAAATCCTTGCTCCTAGGATCCAAGAAGGGGTTATAGGAAGGACTATAAATACTTCCTAATTACCTTACCCTACTAGTGTTTACTGACTGAGTCTTGAAGTAGATTGGGTAGGCTGGTGGGGAATCCAATTAGGAGTTGTGGAAAGAACTGAAGATACTTTGTATCCATACAAACTCATGAGAGTCTCTGAGTGCTCAGGTTTTCAATTAATATTGTATGGGTGATTGGCTTTTATAGAATAAAAGTGGAAAAAAGTGCTTTCGTTGGGGTAACCCCGCCAAGAATGTAATAGGGTGTCTTCCAATTGTTTCACATTTCACAGAAGTAGAGACAGTAAGGCTTAGATGGGAAATTAGGAGTATGTGATAGATAGTTATATATCTTGATGGTATATTTTTTTTTTCTGCTTTTTGTTTATGAAAGGCAACAGTAGGTCTTACTATTCCTACATATTCCATTAGTCACATTCCCTTGAGACTTCCAAGGGGCAACTGTGTATCTTGCTTGTACTTAGTGCTTTCCGATTCCACCAGAAATTATATAGGGACTTGTTACGGGTGTATTCATTGGATTGGT